AAAATTGAAGATTTAGTTACGATTAGAAATAATTCCACCTTTATCCATGGATCCCTTATTGCTTCAATTGTAAGTATTGATCCAATTCAATAAAATTATGTTTCGTAATTTCATGATCCAATTTTTGCAATTTCGAACTTCTTTTTGGATACAAATCACGAGAATTTATATTTTTCCTCGAATCTTTCATCGAGAGGTAAAGGATTAAATCCTTTTAAGAAATAAAGTTTTTGATCGGAATATTAATAAAACCGAAGGATCCCTTAACTATTAAGGGATTAATAGAACGAATCGCACTTTTACCACTAAACTATATCCGCTACAATGCAATTATTGTATAGAAATGGACCTTTTGTCGAAGACGAAAATAAGTCGTAGTAATAAGTAATAAAAAGATCGGATCAGAAAAGAATCATGAAAATTCGAGCGTTGACGTATTTTCGTCAGGGCGACTAATGAGATTAGGAAAAGAGGACTCATTTAAATTAACTAAATAACAAGTTTTTTGATTTTATTCCAGTATATTAATAAAGTGATAAAGAATAATACTAACGAATGGCACCTTGATTCTATATCATCTTTTTCTGTATCATAGGAATCGAAATAATAATTCTTCTTATGATTCTTGTTGTTTCGGTTTTTTTTTTGTTTCAAAAACATTTTGGGTTTTCAAATCAAATAAATAATTTGATCTACGATTCATTGGAACAAAAAAAGCCCGGCTAGGTACTGACCAGGCCAGGCCGTGGAAATAAAAAGAAAAGGACTTTTCTTTTCGGATGAAATAAAAGAGGTACTTTATTTTTATTTATTTATAAATATATATTTTTAGTAATCTTTAATATATTGGTATTATTTATATATTAGGATTGGAGATATCTTTTCTTTTGAGCCCTTACTTTTATCTAATTTATCTAAATGGAATTGCTGATAAAAGTTTTTATCGATTTTATAGATATCCATCGATATATCTAGATAATTATATATCTATATAATAAGGGTAGATAAAGATAATAAAGAGAGATAAAGAAGGGCTTTTTTCAAGCCTTCATTTTCGATTTTTTATACAATGTATCATAGTAATTATCCTTTTTCAATTTGGGGAGAGATGGCTGAGTGGACTAAAGCGTCGGATTGCTAATCCGTTGTACGAGTTTTTTGTACCGAGGGTTCGAATCCCTCTCTTTCCGTTTCTGTCAATTACTTGGTATTTTTTTTATAGTTGAGGAAAGATGTGGAATAGATAAAATTTTAAGAACATTTCAAAATCAAGCAAGGAAAAAAATAAGATTTTTTTTTATTCTTCACGTCCCGGATTACGTCCCGGGTCGTTAGATAGGAATCCGAAAATGAAGAGAGAAACAAAGAATATTACTACTGTATAAACAAATAGTTTGAGAGTAAGCATTACACAATCTCCAAGATCATTTAAAAAAAAAAGAGAATAGATTCTCTATTTTAACCTATTTTGACACCAAGAAATGCAGTGAAGTGATTTCTAGAAATAGGAAAAATTTTTAAGAGTTGAGTCGTTCATTACTAAAAATTGGATTTCATACCCACAATTCTATATTGTGGGGGACTCTAACAGGGTCGTTCAATGGAAAAAAGTAAGAATAAGAAAATGAGAGTGATCCCGATTTATCACAGCTATAGAAGAATTTCAATATTGGACTCAACTCAAAGGTTCAGACTGTATGTACGACTTATCTGATCTTCTAACTAGTTAGAATCTTTTTTTCTAGTAAATCATGAATTTGTCTCGGACAGTATTCAAAATCTTATCGAAAGCTTACGGCAGCTTGCCAAACAAAAGCTAATAGAAAAAAGAATAGAGGTATTACTGGCATAACATCCACTATTGGATTCAAAAAAGCGTAGGCCTCAGGCAATTTGGCGACGAAAAAACTACTTGAATAAAGGAAAGAATTAAGACAGATACCGATGAAACTTAAGATATTAAGCATAACAATTTTTTTTTCTTTGTTCTTGAAGATAATTGTATTTCTTTTGATTTTATTGAGTTATTAATCCCCTATTATTGCTATGATATAAGGGATAAGGGAAAAATTAATAACATAAAGTAGGTCAAAAAACCTTTCTTTGATTTGAACTCAGCCAATCAAAAATCCTTCAATTCTCAAATAAAAAGAGAATAGAAGAAATCCTACTTTCATACAATATCTTAATGGAATTATATGTAATGATCAATAAATTCAGTTTAATTGGATCTATAAACGTATCAAAATCTGAGCAACAAGCTAATTTTTTCTATAAATATTTCGATTGGAATTGACGACCAACCACTACCAATATTAGTGTTTATTAGTGTTGAATATAAATGGGGCGTGGCCAAGTGGTAAGGCAACGGGTTTTGGTCCCGCTATTCGGAGGTTCGAATCCTTCCGTCCCAGAGTATGCATATTATATATATAATAGTATATTATAAGATCCATAGAAAAATATTCGATATCATATCACAGACTAAAGATTGCCCTTTTAAACAACCTTATGCTTAAAAGTCTACTATTAGATATAGATAGAATGTGGTTGTTCTTTCTTATTTTCTTATAATGATGCATTCAAAATCGAAATGCGAAAGCCTCTCTTATTCTCTATCCCTTAAATGGTGTGTGAAACCCGATTATTCTTTTTTTTTTTTTCTGTGGATTTATGAATTATAAACACGAAGGTCTTGGGTTTTTGGCACTAATGGAATTCAATCAATGGTCTTAAGTCTCTTAAGACCGATTTAGGGTACTAAAATTTAGAGTAAAATCAAAAAAATAGGTAGGAACAATCGTTTAATCTAGATCTGTTTGACTTTGGCCTTATACAAGATAGTCTAGCACCTCCGAAACTAGTCAAGTCCCCGGTAGGATCCTTTTTTGATTTATGATGCATCTACTCTATATAATTGGGGGGGTAGATAGGAGTTAATCCATAATGGAAGATATCAATTTGAATATCTGTACGAATCTGATTAACAAAGAATCCAGTTACATATGTATGTAACATATTATGTATTTCTTTTCACCTCATTTTTTCGTATTTTGTGTTTGTCTGTAATGAATAATTGTAAATCCAAGTAACAATTCAGACAGAGGTTATTCATACATCTTTTTCACTTGATTTTAGGGAAAGGTTATTGAGTCTCTTAAGTTAAATAAACTAGGCAGAAAATGCGGATATGTATTGTTATTATGTATTTTTATCGTTTTATTGCTATTTTTGTGAAAAAAAAAAATTGGATTTTTGATCTATCTACTTGTTTCAAATCATTGATGGGTTAATCCGAATATGCATTTATTTATGATAATAAAATGTAATAAAAAAGGATTTATTACAAAACTTTATTCAAATAATAATATTGAGGTCGGAAATTTTCAATCAATTAAATCTTTTTAATGATTTCTTATGAGTCCTTGCTACTCGAAGAAGTGTGAAACTCGTGAATCCATTCTATGAAGAAATTGAAAAATGGGGATTCTTAATTATTCGTAATTAATTATTTCTTCATTTATAGAAATAAAAAAAAATCTCTATTGCACTCATACAAAAAAAAATATTATTGATCCAATATATACAATAAAATATGGGTTTAAATAAATTGAATTATTGTTAAGACTTTTTCAAAAACTACTCATGTCATAAGAGTATAGATTACTATGGACCAACTAAACCAATGACTATACATGATTCCATAAATGAATCAATTACATACCAGTTCCAAGAAATAAGAGGTTATGGTAAAACTTCGTTTAAAACGATGTGGTAGAAAGCAACGTGTGACTTGAAGGACATGATCCACTGTGGATTCTTACACCCACCATTTTCTATTATATAAGAATGAAGATGCTCTTGACTCGACATCGTTTGTTCTGTTCCACTCGAGCTCTCATTTTTTGAGGGTTTTGATCTAAATAGTACATGATGGAGCTCGAGTAGAAAGTATTGATTCATTTATCAAGGGCAGAGATCTAGGGTTAGTGTCAATCAATAAGTTAAAACTACTTCGTAAGTATATGTTCGGTATAGAAATCGAAAGGATCCAATTTGACCAAGTTTCAAATTCAAACGTCAAATTTGATTAAAAGTGTATCACGCGAGAATCCATTATTTATATGATTCTTTGATAAATTATTTATATGATTCTTTGATAAAAATAAATCACAAAAAATGGTATGTTGCTGCCATTTTGAAACGATTAAAGATCACCGAAGTAATGTCTAAACCCAATGATTCAAGGCAAGGATAAAGGATCCCGGAACAAGGAAAAATCTTTTTCAATTGTCTCAATAACTAAACTAGATCAGAATGAAGAATCGAAATAGATTCTAAGGGGGACAGGCAAAAATAAAGGGGTTAGAGACCACTCAATAAATGAAATGCTTAAGCTTAAGGGTTGTTTTCCTTTGAGTGAGAGTTATCCAACTTGAGTTATGGGGATAAGAATGAGTTTTTTTTTTCAAAAAAGAATAAGAAAAAAGTATTTAAATCATAGTCTAATTGATTTAATAATCTATGGATCCATTTGACATTAATTAGAATTCTATACATAACTTTGAATTTCCTCGAGCCGTACGAGGAGAAAACTTCTTATACGGTTCTGGGGGGGGGTATTGTTAATTTACATCTATCCCAATGAGCCGTTTATCGAATCATTGCAATTGATGTTCGATCCCGAAGAGAAGGAAGAGATCTTCGTAAAGTGGGTTTTTATGATGCGATAAAGAATCAAACCTATTTAAATGTTCCTGCTATTCTATATTTCCTTGAAAAGGGTGCTCAACCTACAGGAACTGTTCATGATATTTTAAAGAAGGCTGGGGTTTTTACGGAACTTCACCTTAATCAATAACCGAAATTCCATTAATGAAATAAAAAAAAAAAAAGAGGGTGTGGATAACTTGTATATAGTTTTGGCTAACCTTTTCTTTATTATTTCCCCCCTCTCTTGGTCTATTCATACTACACTTATTACCTTAAAATTCCGTCTTCTATAACAACCAAAATCGATTTTTATTTTATTGATATAAATTGATCTAAGATGAATAGAAAAAAGATCAATCAAGTGACTAAATGAACTAATTGGTTCTCTACTATATACTATAAATAAAAATTTGTACATTACCCCATCAATGGGGTGATTTTGTTGCAATTCTATGAACAAATAAAATAAAAACAAGGGGATTAAGTTTTTTTTAGTTATTTCTATTTATGGATTGAATAAACCCGATATATTTTTTTCTACTTCTTCCTTAATTTCTTCTTTCGCCTACATCTTTTATGTCTATTTATGTTGATTATCTCTATAGTGCCAATCCAAGTCCGTAGTTTTTTTAATTCTTTTCTCTTATTTATTATTTATATATATAATTATATAATATAATTTATTATTATTAGAATATTTTCTCTTATTATATTTTTTTAGCTTTATCTATTTCAAATTTAAATAGAAATATATTGATTCAATTCAAATTCCTATTTCCATTTGTTTTTTATTCATTTAGAATTCTTTTGTTTTCTACATTGTAGTCGTTTTTCACTATTCACATTCGTATTGACAACAGTGTATCAAACAAATATAATCCGATCGTGTATAAATGAAGCTAGTTATCTCCGTTTCATGACCTTTGCTTTTCACGCACATGACGGTCTCATTGTATTTTCTGTGATATAAAAAGTTACTTTTGTGTCATATAAGAAGTTTTTTTTTATTGGAATATTTTGATTACGTCATGTAATTTCATTTATTTTTTTTTTTATTCCGATTGTATCTACACAGAAAAATTTTTGATATTTTTGGGGTTGCTAACTCAACGGTAGAGTACTCGGCTTTTAAGTGCGGCTAGCATCTTTTACACATTTCTATGAAGTAACAAATTCATCCATACTATCGGTAGAGTTTGTAAGACCGCGACTGATCCTGAAAGGAATGAATGGAAAAAGCAGCATGTCGTATCAATGGAAAATTCTAGTAATATTTTTACCTTACTAGATTGGGCCAAACCTTGTTTGAATTCTTGATGCGAAAAAAAAAAGTCAAGTCAAGTCGGGGCGAATGAATAAATGGATAGAGCCCTATGCTCCAATTATAGAGAAATAAAAAGTAACGGGCTTATGTTCTTAATTCGAATGATTACCCGATCTAATTAGACGTTAAAACTATATTAGTGCTTGATGCGGGAAGGACTTTTCTTATGAGTGAGTTATCGATTTTTTTCTAAGTCCTAACTATTAGTTACTCTACATTATGGGGTAGAGGGGAATGTGTAGAAGAAGCAGTATATTGATAAAGAGTTTTTTTCCAAAATCAAAAGAGCGATTGGGTTGAAAAAATAAAGGATTTCTAACCATCTTTTTTTATCCTAAAATAGAAACCCATTAGATGGCAAAAGAAAAGAGAGGATAGAGAGTCCGTTGATAAGTCTTACCGATTTACGAGGTATCTATTATTATTCTTTTTTTACTGTAATACCTTGTTTTGACTGTATCGCACTATGTATCATTTGATAACCCAATAAATCCATTATAGTATCCCCTGTTCAAATCAAATTTTAAATGGAGGAATTTCAAGGATATTTAGAACTTGAGAAATCTCGGCAACGTGACTTCCTATACCCACTTATCTTTCGGGAGTATATTTACGCATTTTCTCATGATCATTTTTTAAATGGATCCATTTTGTTGGAAAATTATGGTTATGACAAAAAATCCAGTTTCTTAATGGTAAAACATTTAATTACTCGAATGTATCACCAGAATCATTTTTTTTTTTCCACTAATTCTTATAACAAAAATCCATTTTTGGGGTACAACAAAAATTTGTATTCTCAAATGCTATCAGAAGGGTTTGCAGTCATTGTGGAAATTCCATTTTCGCTACGATTAGTATCTTCCTTAGAGGAAGAAGAAATCGCAAAATCTTATAATTTACGATCAAGTCATTCAATATTTCCTTTTTTAGAGGATAAATTCCCACATTTAAATTATGTGTCAGATGTATTAATACCCTATCCCCTCCATCTGGAAATTTTAGTTCAAATCCTTCGCTCCTGGGTGAAAGATGCCTCTTCTTTTCATTTATTACGATTCTTTTTTCACGAGTATTGTAATTGGAATAGTCTTAGTACTTCAAAAAAATTGATTTCTTTTTTTTCAAAAAGAAATCGAAGATTAGTCTTGTTCCTATATAATTCTTATGTATGTGAATACGAATCCATTTTCCTTTTTCTACGTAACCAATCTTCTCATATACGATTAACTTCTTATAGGGGCCTTTTTGAGCGAATCTATTTCTATGGAAAAATCGAACATCTTGTCAAAGTGTTTGTTAATTATTTTTCGGCTATCTTACGGGTCTTCAAGGATCCTTTCATGCATTATGTTAGATATCAAGGAAAATCTATTCTGGTTTCAAAAGATACGCCACTTCTGATGAATAAGTGGAAATATTACCTTGTCAATTTATGGCAATGTCATTTTTATGTGTGGTCA